GTATGGTTAAAAGTACCGTATCTAAAGAGAAAGTTACCACCTCTACTCATTTCGACACGAGCTCTTAGTGCACTTGTACTCATCGATCCGATCGAAAAGAAAGCCTTAGCGACCTTGACTTCCGGAATTCACTCGAGCTAGGAAGGCAGCTAGGCCTACTAATTGAAGTAGAGTCTCCCTACTATTGGAAGCCGTATTCTCTCTCAAAAAAAATATTCCATTCCTCGGTCGAGCATCTTCAAACCTTCCTTTATGTGTAGGGCGAGTGACTTCGTTCCTGATAGAAGCCCAGTTTCTTTAGTAGGAGCGTTGAAAGATCTTTGATCTCAAAGCACTTTTCCCTAAAAAATTCTATCTATTCTTGCCTGCTTCTTCCATTCTATCTTTATCCTCTGGCAAATCATGATGTGCGCATGCTGGATACTCCGCTTTAGTAGTGCGTTAACTAGTAGTCCACTACTAATTAAGGATTTGGTATTGACACCTGTCTTACTAACTATAAGCCTTTGGAATATATATATAGAGTATATTCCTTATGTTTACAACTTTATCAAAGCAGGCCAACTAAAAGCAGGTCTGTCTTCCTTTATTCAACAACCAGTTCGGGTTCATGTCCTACTAAATGGGGCTGCTTACCGCTTGATTTTAGTAAGGGGTGCATGGTGTAGGTATGGTTGGTTAGGTGCTTTGACGCTCGCAAACATTGAACTCAAAGATAAACCCGAATCATGAAACCATCGGTGCATAAGGAAAGGCCTGAATGAAGGACCATACCGAAAGGGGCAACAATGCGACAGCATTGAAGGGACTTAGGAGGGAAAACAGACATCCATACGACAGGAGAACGAAGTAATAGGGAGGAAGGATTTGCCCTTTCTCCAATAGAGTACTTATGCAAGGCATGACTCTATCGACAGACTCGATCACAAGCAGGGGTCCTTCAATCGATCTATCTACATAAGGATAGCTCATTCAATCTCCCCCCATTTAGTAGGGCAGGTCTTCGGGCGAGGAAAGATCTATCTTTATTGATAGGGCCATACGCGAAAGCCTAAGATCAACTCCATCCACCGGAGCAAGGATTTTAGCCATGCCCCCCTAGCTCATGTGGAAAGTCCGGGCTGTATGATAAAATAGAGGATCTAGGAAGCGAGCTAGGCCACCCGCCGGATCAGGGTTTCCATCCGAACTAGTGCCTTAAGCAGGAAGGAAGTTTCATTTAGTGGTATCGTATATAAGATCGCGGCTGCTTTTAGGAGTGATCTTGCCCTCTTTCTTAAAGAAAAAGGTGCGAAGCGTAGAGGCAATCTTTATCTTGTCCCATCGGCGAGAGTTTCACGTCGAGAAGGAAGGAACACTTTCATTGAGCTCAACGCTACGCCCCATTTAGTAGGGCTAACTCTTAAATCAAGACAAAAAGTCAGTATATGCTTAACACATCTCATTGGAGGTGGGATAGAGCTAATCCTGGGATCGAATGTCTCTCATTGTGGTTTTTTTTTTTAGCTCGTAAAATCTACGATTCTGGGCATTCATCTTTAGCTGTAACTTTCGGGTATCCGGATATTCACCAAAAGAAAGAGCTTTTTCTTGAACAAGATACACCCGGCTAACTATCAATTGAAAGAAGAAAGAAAGGATTGTAGGCTAGATTCAAGGTATGCCACTTGAATGATCGAGTTGATTCCATTTGAATGGAGATTGGCTTGGTGTTCAGTGAAGGGGCGTAGGTTCAAATCCTACTCTAGTTTTCCATTTTTTTTTCCGTTATGCCGCTCTGCGAGCAGAGCTAGTTAAAGTACAACCGACTCTCATGAAAAGACGTCTTCCTCGTGTTCCTAGAGTACGCCAATTTCTCTATTCGTTAGTAATCATTCTCTCATTACTCTCCATATTCTATTCCACTATTTTACTACTTGGCGTAGACCCGACTTTCCTATTAGGGAAGATAAAGGGAATGCTACTGAGAAGATCCTTCGACTTCCTCTTTAGTCGACTCGGGTGGGAAGTAGGTCTATTTATGGCTATTATCTTGGCTCTGTTTGATGCTGAATCACCCGCTATAGGGAACATGATGGCACCATCCGGAGCTTCCGGCGCATCCAACTCTGGGAATTGGCGTCAATATCTAAACTTCTCCTCAGAGAACGAAGGAGATTCCGCCCCCGAGCCATCCACAGCCCGGGCCCCCGTAAGGGAAGCAATCGGGAGAGATTTGGACCAGGCGGGCCCCTCTGGCGCGCAGCAGCTTCCGGATTCGCCCGCGAATCCAGCGCCGGAAGCTCCACCGGTCCTCTTTCAACAAACTATCCAGGTGAATAATCAGATTTTCACCATCCCTCTGGAACAGACAGAGATTAATGAAACAATTCATCGCCTTCCAAAGGAGGAGCTGAAAGGCATAATAGGTGAAGACTCGATTCGTCATCCAATAAACGAATTCACCGCACAACAGCAAGCCAATTTAATGGATCTAGCCATTTTGCATTTTAAACTAAAAAAGAACCTCATCTCAGAGATGAAATCTCTTTATCCAGAACACGAATGGGACTTTGTTCCACTTATTCGTGAGAAATTCTTTTTTGGCAGACAAAGAGATAGGGAGTATTCTTGTGAAACTCTATCAAAGATGCTTTCCGATTTGCAATCAAAAAACAAATCGGCGAGTTGCGCACAAAAATTTCGTTTTGAAATACTTAATTGGAATTGGAAAGACTGAGCAATGATTAAGTACATACGTTTTTTTAATTTTGGACTTTTTCAGGCCAGAGCTCCTCCTCCCCAACCCCCCTATTCCCAGAAGTCGATGAATATGCTACCTCTGAACGGAAGGCCCCCCGTTATGTAGTTTTTTTTCGCTGAATAAATGAGAGAGAGAGGGCGGGTGGGTCTCTTCTCATTGGGGCCGCTAGGATTATTGAGTGGCGCACACCAGTGAGGTTTTATTTCCTTGTTGGGTGTAGCGGGTATCTCGATGTCAAGGCAGGGAATGTAATGTTTTGAGGCTAATAGGGCCTTTGGTGCCTTGCGAAGAGAAAGACCTTGAGTCTAAAACCATAGTATGGAAGGGGTCCAACGATCTTCTTTGGTTTGGCGCCTAGAGATGGGTTTGGGTGGAGGTGGAGTTTTGAAGGTTTTTCGGGGTGCCCTGGTTGTGATAAAAGGGAAGTTGATTAACGGTCTCTACCATCTTCAGGGAAGCACTATTCTTGGTAGTGCTAATGTGTCATCTACAGTAGATTCAGATGCTGCTTCTACCCAGTTATGGCATATGTGTATCGGGCATATGAGTGAGAGGGGCAAGGGGAAAGAGTGGGTGGCCCCTTACGCGCTTTTTTAGGAGGAGTCCCGTGTAGTTGGATGTAAGGGAAGGGACTGTCTTGTATCCGCTCTAATCCTTGACGCTCTTAATGTCCAGATAAAGGTTTCCGAGCTACTAAGAACCTAACAGAACTTTTAAAAAGAGAGTTTCTTTTTCACACAATTGTTTTTCGGTTGGATCGAGGTCCACTTCTGGAACCCCACCCGCATTAGTAGAGGCGCTTATTTACTACTCTACTGAGTTGGCCTTATCTTCTGCCACCGAGCCTGTGTTACTAATTTCCCTTCTTGGCTTGATAGTGAAGGTAGTGGTAGTCAAGCATGTCTGTGGCTAGAGGAGAAAAGCATCAGGACTTTAATGAGGAGGACGATAGACCCACTCACGATCTACTAAAAGGAAAGTAGCATTCATTGTATAGGTTCGAACCCTATTCGTGAGCTGACTTTGATTGATCAGAGTCATCATAGCGCATTAATGTGCTCTTTTCCTCGGATTCATTGGAACACCTTCTTTTTCAGAGCCTCAAGGTCGTGTTTAAATAATTTCAAGGCAGCTCGACGACGACAGGGCTCTATTTGTAGAAAAGTGGTAGCTGTCTGTATGGACACTTTCCTGTCTTGAATACGTCTTGTGGTTCCACCAGGCCGCAGTCGATTACTATAGACCAATAAGCGACTTTCTGGATCAACATAAACATAAAGGGAGATCTAAAGAAAGAATGAAGAGAGAACAGGACTGAGCGCCTAGCGCGAAAGCCCTTGCGCCTTAGCACAGCCCCTTTCTTTTTCTTTCTGGCCAAGCGAAACTTCTTTCCCCTTGAATGAACGAACAATAAGTGGCAGACCGGACAAAAGGAAAGTACAAGAATTGATATCATACATATCTCCGGTGTCCCTCTTGGAGCCACGTCTAACAACATTGGATTCGCACGAATATCCCAGCGTAGGCCTTTCATCCTACAAATTCGAACCCCCCCCCAGCCTCTTCTGAGTATCAATCCTAGTGGTCGTCCTCTCCCAGATCGAAATCCAGAAAGAGTTCCGAAACGAGCAGGCATATGATAAAAGTTGGCCTCTGTCTCTGTCCATCAACCTACTTAGCTAATTTTTAGCATATTTGATTAAAGAGCTCTTAAGCGAGTTTGAACTATAATATAAGGGAAAGCAGAATCTGATAAGAGTCGGGTTCTCTTCCATCCCCGATGTCAATTGATTAGGTTCCACTACTGGGATTCCTCCCCACTCCTAGCTTAGCTCCCGAAGTAGATAAAGGAAAGAAAAAGCATTTCCTACTACTTCAAAGTCATAAGCTGCTCCTTGTTCGGTGACTGCTGCTGCTTCGGATCTGGAATCGGGCCCCTTACTTAATTTATAGGGCTCGGACGTGAATATGGAAGTTCTAGCTCAGAAACCACTCTAGCTTCGGATGTTAGAGCTTACGATGGCCTCCTCGACATTAGACAGAAAAATGATATGCTAAATGAAAGCTAGCCTATTACGATCTCCTTCACGCTAAGGGTATCTAGACGTCTTTTATCAACAAAGATGTTGTCTACCCGCTTTCACGAATTGGATATTCCTAGTCAAATTTAATTTTCCCGGTATTTTTGTCATCAATTACTTTTCCCTTCCTAAGTGACATCTCAATGGTCCCACTTTCATGAAACCCCCGTCATCAAGAGGAAAGGAAAGTCAGAAGGTAATCGACTGACTCAAGAGTTCTTGCTTCTAGACCTGAAAAGAGCTTATTCGATTCTGTCTGTGGCATTTGAAAACAGCTTATTCATGCCATCTCTTGCTTGCTAACAAGCCCTTCTATTCCTCAAGTCCCTATGGAAGTTCCTTGCCCTCTTCTTGGTATCTTCCTTTATGTTGTTTCATGTCCGAAAATCGTATTCATGTCCGACCTCCCTCTCTGTTGGCGAATCGACTTCAGCTCCTGTACTTCTTTCTTTAGGGCCGTCTAACAAGTCTTAAGTTCTTTCTTTGAAAATCTCTTCGTCTCCTTTTTTGATTAAGCGGAATATTCAGCTGCTCCAGTGGCATGTGCTTTTTTAAAGCACCTTTAGTCCGATTTCCAAATGAATGGTGATTGAAACTGTCCGCCCGTTCCACTTCCGTGACCTTGGAAATTGGACTGTTGAACAAGGAGCACTCTGGGCTGTTGTCGAGCTATCCCTCACCCATAGCCCTTCCTTTCAAGAAAATAATGGGATTCCTCTGCCTGAAAGGCTTGTTGTTATTCCTTACCTACCGACCTTGGCTATATTTGAGGAAGCTTGCCTAGCGTTGGTTCAGAGCACTATACCTTATTTTATTGCATTTGGTTGGTCTCTCCCTTTGTTTTGCTTGCTTTTCCGCCCTCAACCTCTTCTTTGCTTACCTTGAATTTCAAGCTTTCAGTCATCAAGTGACATACATCGATGGTCGTCAACTATCGATTGAAGCATTATCGAGGGCCAATGCATGAACATCCGTTGATTGCGTGTAATTGCTTATAAGTCAGTCTATTACGCGCTTTGGAGCTACTTAAGTAGTTGTTTGAGTGAGTGAGCCCACCCTATCTAGCCCTGTGCTAAAGCAAAGGGCGTGGACTATACCCTTTTTTTTCTTGAGGATTGCGGAACTGGTTTTCAAACCACGGTGCACCTTTACAAGATACCTCTACCAGGCAGGCCAATTCAGTCTTTTGCGAGCGCATAGTCTCCGATGCTACACCGATTGGACAGAAGTAACTCCCCCTCAGCCGGAGATATAGATTGCCATACCACTCATGGGCCAATCCATCTCCACCTATAGACCAGTCTAATAGGCCACATGTTCCGAGTCACCGTTAGACCACCGACCATATTAGATAATCATGTGGCATCTCCACCATAAATTGTTGGGTGAGTCACCCCCTTGGCTTAGCAGCAGATATTGTATAACCGCGGCAGTCGAGTGCCTCCTCTCCGGGGTTGGGTCAAAAAGGTAGTTTTCCTGCTTGTCGAAAAGGGCTTCATGAATGTGAGGGATTAATAAAAAAAGCCTGATGTACTATTTCAGCAGATCATAAGCGAGCCTGCTTCTTCCTTCGCCTTATGCTGGTTCCAAAAAGAAGTATACAGCTCCGAATTTAAGAGCTCTGCGTAGAACGGGGCGTGGTGCTCATCGGTGGAGAGAGACATGAGAATGCTCGAGAGCGCTGGTTGATTAAATTCTACGTTGAGTTGTTCTAACAATGCACTAACCATAACATCAAAGTAGAATTCAGGAATAAACAAGTTCGAATCTTCTTTCGAAAAAAAAAGAGTTTTGCACTGGTCAATTATAACCTTTTGAGTTGCCGAAGCCGACTCTAGGTTAATAAAAGATTGGATTTGTGCCGCCATCTCGGCAGGAGGGGTGGCGCGTAGGACGTCTATCACATATCTAACCCAGTTTGGGTCTTGGTGGGGCATATTGAGGTAGAATTCAAGCAGGGGGGCGGGGTCGGTAGGGACCACCGAACAGGCAGTGAGGATCCCTGGAAACCCCGAGAAGCCACAATAAAGTAAGACCCACTTAAAAAAAAAAAAAAAAAGGGATACTACTTTACCCAGGAGAGAAAGAAAAAGCAATCCGGTGAGCATTTTCGCCATAAAGCGCGAAGCAAGATCCGTGATACGAAAACCAAAATCAGAATGAGGAAAAGACCTATTACCATATCCGCCTATCATCGCCGGCATAACCATAAAAAAGATCATTAAAAAAGCGTGAGCCGTTATTAAAACATTATAAAGTTGATGATTACCACCAAGAATTTGATCGCCGGGTCGTGCTAATTCCATACGAATCAGTACTGAGAAGCATGTGCCCATCACTCCAGCAATAGCACCGAAGATGAAATATAGAGTCCCTGTATCCTTGTGGTTAGTGGAGAACAGCCATCGTGTCGTAAAATTGAGATTATTTCTTTCTTTCCTTGTCAGAGAGGGGCCGGAGCGGGGCTTTTTTATTGAAATGGGAAGTCCGGTTGGTTTAGTTTCCAAGGAAATACCGGAGGAATTCTCTATACACGGCGGAGAGATTCCCGTTTTGCTGGGTATCTTGGATCCAGTACCGCAGCATAGCTTCCACCAATCCTTTATCAAAAGGGGACTGGGGGTCAGTCAGATTTAAACGACTCATAAAGTCGTTGATAAATGAAAGACCTTCGGTCCTTATGGACCCCTCTCGAAAGGGCGAGTCTGCCAATATTTGAGTGAGCCGCTCAGTTGTTTCCCTCATTAACAAATTAACGAGTTGCTCTAAGAGATTCGCCTTAAACTCTAACAGGCGAAGATCGAAGAGCTCATTGCTCAGGACATTACGGTAGTGTGCAATGGTCAGGGTGTCATCGAGAAACCCTCTGACTAAGGCTTCGTACTCGCCAAAGTTCATTTGGGGTGGCAAGCCGTCAATCAAACGGTTCTCTAGAAGTCGTATCCGAGCAAAGAGTTCCAATTCCGTCTCTTGGTTCAGTATACGAAATTGATCGACAACGTCGAGAGGTATTGGATTATTGTTAGGTTGGGGATCATTTGGATTGAAAGGGGGATCATTGATAGGTATATTATGAATAGAATTGAAATCTGCGATGGAGCCAGAGTTCACGGCCAAAGAGTCCGAAAATAAATGCATAAGATCGATGTCAGCAAAAGGTGCGTTTACCAAAAGCCAATTCCACAAAACCAAATAAAAGTAAGCGAACCCAAGCCTAACGAGTGGTCTACCTAAGAAGAAGATGATCCTTGAATGAAATATTTGATAGAAAATGTGACGGAACCTAGGTATCTTCATGATAACTTTTTTTCTTTCCTTTCTTAAGAGACTCCGGACGCTCCTTGTCCTAAGCCCCAGGCATCCGGTTACCTTTGTGGATCTCCGCCACTTTTGCACTAAGTTACTTACGTTAAGGTCTTCAACAGGTACACTGAACACCGACCTAATCATGACGAACCGGGAAGTGTCACAATCTGGTACACCTCTCCTCTATCTATGTTATTCTTTGTGTGCTAGTGGATCGAACTAGAACCTTTTCTTTAAAGAGCTATCCACGAATAAGTAAGTCTCAATCTTTCCTGTTCTTCTACTTGCGGCTACTTCTACGTCTTGATATACAGCATTTTCACACCGATCATTAGTACTTGCTTAACGGTACTTGAATAAAGATTCCTCATCAACTACTAGATTCCAATAAGTTTTCTCATCGATTGTACCTTTGCTACGTGGGCACCGAGATCTACCGATTCGAGTGAGTTGGGAAGGCCTATTTACTATTCTATTTAATATACCACGCTGCAGATGCTAAGGCAACTGGTAAAAGCATCAAAGTAGGGAGACTAGATGCCTTGACCAACAATGGGATGGGGGGTTACTAAGCGGATCGGAGTCTTCGGCTATGACGCAACTACTTCGACCCACAACCAAACGAATCTACCGGTGTTAAGCATATAGTTGGCATGCTAAGAAAATAGACTCGGGCGTTTCGTGGCCATACTAGTTTCATCCTTATTTCCCTAATGTGAAGAAAAGGGCCAGAACGAAGCTCAAGAAACAAAGAAAACAAGGCCGCTGATTTCAACATCCAACGCTAGTAAAGCCTCGCTGGAACTATATGATACTGGTCTAGTTTCATAATTGGACGTTGAGAGTCGCGCTACGCTATGCTCTAGAAATGAATTCAAACAAGGTTACATTAGGGCGCTTAACGGCACAAAGATTAGGATTGCTATTGATCTTAGAGAAAGAAAGCACTAAGAAATGAAACTACACATAGATTAATATTTAGAGTAGGCTGAAAGCTCTTAAGACAGCTTGCTTTCTATCCAATTAGATATTTTTATCGGTATATCCGATCAACAAAAAAAAAGTAGGAAATTCAAACAAAAAAACACTGCTTGCTCACTCGTAAATTAAAGATTTTTTACGCTTTCACCGACTATTACTAACAGGATAATAGAGATTTTCGATAGAAAGACAATCAGCAAGAAGGTATCCATTGATGCACCTTTAGTTTAGCATCCACTTTAGTGCTCTGACGGCTCAGCACGAAGGTGCTTACGAGACGCTACAGGGAAAACATTAGCTACAGGCGGCCAGAGTTGGGAAGGATTGGTCGGCGAGTACACAGTCGATGAAGTAGATCCGGCCCAGGGTTACCCTGCACTTGCAAGACGGATCGATCGAAGGGAGACGTCAAGTTAAGATTCCAGCAGAGATGAAGACCATAAGACACCGATTCTGAGGATTCGGGACACAGTCCAAGAGAGAGATGGAGTCATCTGGTTGGAACACGACTTGGGAGACGTTTCTTGATGAGCAGCTCTACAGGTGTACGATAAAGACTAAGTAAAGACTATGAAGCGCTGGAAGAACACTTCAGGCAGGTCATCGATAGTTGACGACGGGGGAGGAGCACTTTACTTTAAGGCGTGCCCGGCATTACCAGCATCTAGTCTTTAGACAAGCTATTATTGGAGCCGGCGTATGAGGCGCAAAAGGACAGATGGCATTACCAATAACCGGAGATGGTGCGACTGAACCTTGGCACGGAGGAGGCGTCGACGGCTATCGTTGTGGAGTTGTAGAATCATAAAAGAGATGAGCTTGCTCGACCAATGGGGTAAGCGAGTCAGGATCGGGCTGATCAGTTGGAGATGGGAAACTATATGCGTAGCTAGAGGCAGAGGGACTTGTACTTGGCTCACCGTCAGAGGGATAGGAAGTAGATTGCTCGATAGCTTACCCCGGGAGGAGAAGATTTTTTTTCTTCTCATTGGATTGGTCGGACACCATAGCACTAAGACGGAAAGCCTGGTAGGAAGTCTACACAGATGGGAAGTCACCAAACGGGGGAAACTTTACCTATTACTCGAAGGAACCGCCACCATAGGATTTAAGACAAGGATGCCTTTTGACCCGATAAGGCTCTTACTCAAAGAAAGGAATCATGGAATTACGGAATGCCATACATCCATCATATAGAATGATGCTCCTAGGACGGGATTGATACATTACTACAAGGAAGCAAGTAAACTAACTTCACGGGTAAGGATCGTCTGTGCTATGACTTTCTCTTACTCGATAGTGATCTAAGGAAAGTAGAAATCCCTCTTACTCAATAGTGGATAAGGAAAGAAAGTATGATCAATGATCTTCGCCTAATGATAGCCTCATTTTCATCTCTAATCTCATCTATGCTTCAGGAAAAAGTTTAACCTAACCGCTAATAATTAATATAATAAAGGGATGGCTGCTCTCCTTAATTTCACAAAGAATTGAGTGGTTTTTGCTCCTTGACCTTACTGAAGCGAGTGCCTCTTGTCTCTAGCGCTTGATTCTTTGATAGAGATCGAACCGCTTTCATAAGCACTTGTTGGAAAGTTCGGAAGAAGGCTTTGAGAGGAAATAACTCCATGGGGCTCCGGTTCAGTACTGCCTCTCCCTTAAAATCTCTTCCAGACGAGTTGCACTAACAGGCTTACGGAAATAAAATCCTATTTTACTCAGCCGAAAGCTTTTGCTTCTTCCTTTACTTCTTTCTGCTGGAAAGTAGCTCTCCTTTTTGCCTGTAGTGAAGGATTACCTCTCTATGCACATATCTATTTAGTCAAAAGGCTAGTTCAATCCCTCTGAGGAAGTACTATAACTTAAATCACTAGAGAAAATAGGCAAATTGGAATAGTACAGCAACCGAAAGACTACTATTGACTATGACCCTAATAGACTAAGTAGGGAATGAAACATGAGGAAAGAAGTACAGCTAATACTACGGTAAACAAAAGAAAGAACCTATCCAATCAATTAAAAGAGAGAATACATAAAGTTAATATAAAGTATAGATGTCCCTTGCTTCTTCATTCCTCGCTGGAAAGCTCAGTTCTCTTCTAATCACTTCGATTCCCGTACACGAGTACCTTCCTTCAAATAGATATATTCCCGTTATTAATATGGATAGTACTTCTGTAAGCAAATCCCTTCTTTTTTTGGCTTGCTTCTTAAGCCAATAAGTCCTGTGCCTGGTAGGTGCAATCAGTCTGCCCCTTACCTGTCCATTCAAGCTCTCGTCTGGCCCTGTCTTCTGTCCTACTCTCCTCTATCGAGAATGGGTCTCTCGACACTGTCCTGTGTAAAACAGATGCCGCTCTTCAGGTAGACCTTCTTTGCTTCATCGCTTTCAGTATCCTTTGCTTGGTTAATTTCTTCCCGCTTTACTGACCTTGATTACTTGAATAACTAATAAGGCCCTCTTTTTCTTATTAGCACGATAGGGGGGTAATCCTTTCTGTTATGAGTCAATCTTGTAGGCTTTTTTTATTTTCTTTACTAGGCCCATTTTCTCTAAGCAGAAGTACTGTTAAAGCCCTCCTCAGAGGTACTACTACCAGTAAAAACTCTCGATAATAAGGCGTAAGAAGGCTTTACGTTCGATGGAATCCCGTCCTTACTTTTAGAGATAAAAAAGCGATTCCCTTACAGTGCTTTCTAGTAAACTCTGAAAGTACTTTACTTTTGTAAGGAGCTTATCCCATTCTTATTTCTCAACTATAAGATCACAGAATGGCGTTGCAGTGACACTTATCGCTTTGAAAGCGAGAGGTCTGGCCATGTCTATAAAATTGCTGAGATAGATCGGCCCCCTGAATACTAATCAAGAACGCATAAGGGCGTTTAGGTAGTTTTTGAGAAGTCTTTAAGAGATAGGGGGAAACCTCACGGTAAGACTTAAGTTCCAGAACTCGACGGGCCATGCCAACTCGTCTCGTGTCCAATGGACTTTCTGGCCCTGGCGCCCAGAGCTTTCTATCAGCTCTGGATTTACGTAAGGTTCCACCAGAGATAGAGGAAAAAGCCTCTCGGCCGCGACCGGAACGAACCACTTCAGGGACAGGAGCGGGAGCCGGAGCAACCGGGCGAGGAGGATCACAACTGCAGGATGGGGGACTTCCCCTTCGGAGAAGGTTGCCAGAGCCAGCCAGTTTTTCATTTAAAAGGCATGATAGTCTTCAACTGCAGAAAAGTAGTGCGGAGAACTAGTAAGAATTGTGCCTGCCATCTAATTCGTGACGCATGGCGAGATTCTTCTACATTCTATATCTATAATATGTTCATTCATACCAATATACCTGCTAAAACAAACCAACACATTATCAACCCTTTCCCGGTCATCAATCCTGCAACACCAAATTCCTCTCCCGTCTTTCTCTTAAAACTCACCTCACTCTCGTAAATGTCCTTCCAAAATCCTAGCGTGACGTGGATGATCCGCCGAATCCATTGCTGACTTCACCACGATCGATTAGGTGAAACGGTTCTGCAAAGTTTGTTTTTTCATACAGGCAGCGTGGTTATAGTACTCAGATTGTGCCAGCCATGCAATTCGTACTGCAGGATTTTATTTCTCTACACTCTATAAATATGGGCTCGATAAGCTTTTGTGCTCTACAAAAACAAAAAACATAAAAGAGTTTTCTACCAGTGTATATCGAGAAGCCATGGCCCAGCGACTTGCTGAAATTCACGTTGAAATACAAAATGTAGAAAATGCTATTCATGATACTCGAAGAATGTTAAATTTTATCTGGAGGCATCTTCGCTCCGCGAACCCGGCTGCTTTTGAAGCCCGAATGGAAGCAAGCCGTCAAAGAATTCGGGAACTAGAAGAAAGACTCCAGGGACTACGCCAGGAGCAGCAAGCACTCATTGTGCGGGCTGTCACCCTCGGTGACCACTAGAAGAAATTTTAAAAAGTAGTGACTTTATCTTCTGTCTACTTGTTAAGGCCTATCCTTTGACTTCTTTATGTTTTTTAAATAATTAATGTAGTTAGCATAATGCTTTTAAAGCTCTAGTAAAGGCATATGTGGTTGTTTATGTAATGTAGTGCTTTATGTAGTAGTAATGAATAAATCTTTTGGATAAATGCCATTTCCTTTCCTTGCAATGTCCAAGCCAAGGGTTTCCCCGAAAGAGAGAATGCGCTAGGGGACTGCAGGGCAAGTCATCGAATCCAATGCAATGATCACCGTCTTTCGAAACATTGGCAAGTCTGTAACACCGGATTGAATAGCAACCGGCATCCTTTCCTTCTTGCTCTGTGCGTGGATATCTTCTACCAATTCTTGCAAATAACCCATTCTTCCAAAGAGTCAAAAGAACCGTAAGCAAGAGACCAAAATAGGGTTCTACCAGAGCGGAGCGAGGTGTATTCGAGTAAGAGAGTAAGTGCTAGATCCGCGAAACGCAGGTAAGAGATTTATTTAGCAAAAAAAAAAAGGGCAAAGAAAACAAAACAGAGAGAAGTTTTTCCTTGAAACACGAGGATAGGGTCGGTCCTGTGGACACTGAAGCATACCATTCAACATAGCCCTCGCGGTCGGTCAAATGCATCTCGAAGAAGTCTCCTCCAGCATTGAAGTGCCTAATCTGATCTCTTAAAGTTTCCAGTAAGCTATATCTAGCAGCTCCACCCGTCCGCGATACATGGAAGGATTGGGGTGGCGGATCAGGAACCGGCTGATAAATCCCAAACTGCCGTAACACTCTCTCACCCAGGTACCACTCGACGTGGTCCAGGTATATCAGCTCCACTCGGGCAAGGAAGTACGGATCAGATATAGCTACAGCTGGCCTAGCAGCGTAAGGCCTATCTCCAAAGGGCCTCCAGGTGATCTACATCCACATAGCATCAATCGGTCATCCACGCAAACGAAGAAGAAAATATCGAAGAAGAACAAGCTTACCTGCGGAGGAGTCAAGGGCTTTAGCGCTCCTGTCGGAAAAACAGCCCCTGGTGATGCATATCGTGGTCCCAGAAGCGGTACGACCACCTCATCCCTATAGCTTAAGGTGGAACTTACAAGCTTCTCATTGACCTCAATTGTAAGCTTAATTCGAAAGACAGCAAAGAAATTACTACTAGTGTAAAGTGTCAAAGAGAGGATTCGGTATTCTCAATGGCACATCTGCAACATCCGATTCGTGAACAGACGCTTCTCAGCATAAAGAATGGAATGGCAAGACGGAAAGCTAGTCTTCTTACCGCTCCGTCGGTCCTTCAAACCCGGAAATTGTAGACAAGAGTGAGCAGAGAAGAGCTTTGATTGCTAATCCACGCGGAAAGGCTGTTTATTACGAATCATGTGCAAATGCAATCAGGCATTCCATAAGAGCCCATTCTCTGATAAAGAACCTTGCTTGCCTTACTAGCTCTATTGTTATGAGCATGTCCCACTAGTGGATTCAGTCCCTTCCTTATAGCCTTGCTGTCCAATCTTTTCTACAATCCTTTCTTTCTTCTGGGCATCAATCCCATGTGAACAAAAAGGCATTTGCTTTGTCCAATTCCTCCCTAACGCCCTACTCTATTCCTCAAGTCCCACAGGGCATTCTTCCACTGGCCATTGGAAAGATGAATCTCTACCTTTTGAATAAGGTGCCTAGCCTTAGCGGATTCCTCCTTCTAAGAGGGAAAGTGCTAACACCGCTAATGCCGCATCCACAGGATAAGCATTCATTTACCTTTCAATACCTTTCAAAGAGGGTTTATCCCGCAGCATCTAAAGTATGCTACAAAGAAGCATGAAAGGGCTATGCGCAATCAAGACATTCAATAGCAAGCGCCATCAACAGACATGGAAAAAGAGCAAGCCAAGACTTGAACAAGAAAGCTGGACTTGGTGGGTAAAATGGGTACGAAGGTAAGCCATAAAAAAGCGGGTATTCACTACCTTACTCCTCTGTGAATTCAATATCTGTCTCGCCCTTATCCAGGTGGTCTATTTGTCCAATCATTCCCTTTGAGAAAGTGCCACAGCCTATTCGAATTCGAGAGCAACTCCTTCTTTTCCGAGTTGGCCTGCAGCCTCTTTCTTGGTAGAAAGGATAGGGCACTTTCTCTTCTACTGCTAAGAGGGAATTCTTTCGAACTAGGGGATATGCCCGCTTTCTATCTTAGACTATAGAAATTCCTAGCTTACTTGCCAAAGCTTGTCCACCCTATTATAGCAAAGGGAAGAGCTCCGAAAGTCCCCCATCCCCTTCTTCTTTCACAAGCCCATCTAAGAGCCTACTTGCTTCTGATCTCTCTGCTCTGCTCTTGCGATTCCTATTCTTTTTTTTTTAATTGAATTCCCCCTTCCATGAAAGATGGCTAGCTCCAATTCCGTCTATTTGGAAATGGGCAATCCAGCTTAATCCCTTACTCGTGCTGTAATCGGGCTTGGCACCTTCCCTTATTCTCCTTCCTTCAGCGAACGGATAAGAAGTTAGAATGGAGTTAGAATCGTTATAGTTACTTTGGTAAAAGAGGATCCCCTGGCTGCTATCTGTTATCAGTTCTCCTCCCTTGAAGCATGGGCTAACTGAAGCGTTCCCCGGTGTTCTTCTCTTTCGTCTGCTAACCTTCTTACCTGACTTGTTAGCTTGCCTGGGCTTTCATCATGAGGAGTCGTAGGGCGCAGGAGGAAGAAAGCTACTTCGCACCTTGAGTCTGCTTTCTATATTCTAAAATCGATCTCCTTGAGCTTGGACAGTTGGGCAAGCCGAACCCTGTACAGTAGAAGTTTCAGCTATTATTGATCCAGTTGCCACCTCTTCACCATGTTTGGATGACACCGGTTCTTTCGAAGCAGATAAGGGCATTGATGGATCGTCTCACTTGCCTGCGAACATAGCGAAAAACTATTAAATTGAGCTGACGGTAAAGTCAGCTACGTGAAAGAAAGCCTATCTTCTATGGGGCAGCTATTTCCGTACCGGGAAGCAGTTAAGGTGTCAAAGTGCGGCACTAATCAATCTCGTCAGCAAAGCTAGTCTGGAGATTTTTTCTCATAAAAGGATCTGACCATATTGGTCAGAATAATACGTAGGCGGACGGGATTCCTCCCTTTTTTCCTTTATAGAGAACCGGGGTGACAAGATTTGATAGATGCCAATAATCCACAGTCTTACTGGTCAAGGCATATTACTCTCAAGCTCCCGACCGCAGGCCAAAGAGATCTTCTTCCATATTTACAAGCCATCTCAACAGGCGTCCATTTCTCAGTCGAACAAAAAATCTTTCTGCTATCCGGTGATATTTAATCTTATTCATCCACATTCCAGGCTCGGAATGCCTCTTTACGTTAGTCTTTCTAAGCCAGCTAACAGCTAACGGGGCCACGAAGCGCCCAAGGAATTGCGACTGCTCGATACCGGCCGATTCCTGCTTGAATTGAGCTCTGATGGCATGATGCTAGGTCTGTTTACAGCATTGACCGCGGTATCCTGCTTGCACGGACGGCGTGTAGGATTGCCGTAACGTAATATGAATGGTTGAATGGCTTAATAAATTTTTATTAGTAATGTGATTGATTTCTTTCATCCTTGTTCGGCGCTTGTTATTGAGTTGGTGTAAAAGAGGGCTAAGCCCAAGAATTCCAATAGTTCGCTTTTTCGTTTTAGCGCTACTTGGATACTTCAACTTCAAGCCAAGATCAGGACGATGGGTGGGAGATAGGGGCATGCATCCAAGAGCGTATTTTATCGTTGTTGCTTGTAACATTATTAACGAGAAAAAGTGGCTGGCTCTATTTTCATGCTTCATGTTGTCGCCTTCGAAATCGATGCTTAAGTCGATCCACTTGCATTGGTGGTCTCTCTCTTCCCTCATCGCATGCGCTTCGCTTCGACCAGGGTTTAAGCCTTTGATTGTCCGGTAGAGTAGATTTCTTCCCTCGATCTGGTCTTCTGTAACAATCTGATCTTTCACTTTATTAAAATTAAAGCTATTTTATTGGGTTTATTGGGGATCCTAGGTGGGGAAATAGCAAGTCTCTTTTCTGGCTGACTTACAGCCGGGAGGCCAAGGGAGGCGTTTGGTCTGCTTGTCGCAAACTACTAACCTAACCGCGAGTCAATCAATCTATCTATATATTATTGATGGTACGAAGCCTTTTTTCAAAGCCCGAAGGCGGATATTACCTTATCACTTTTTTTTGTATAGTTTAGTAACCTAACCCGCCAGATACAAGTTTTGCAAAGGAAAGACATTCTTCAACGAGTGAAATCGAAACAGCCGCACAAGCATACGCATAATCAGGCACGGCATATGCATCATCAGACGCGGAAGGAATTTTCTCATTTCTATTTTATTACTATTACGTTACACTGTCACTAGGTTAGCCATTTGATCGACGGCGCTTTAGCCGACACTGATGCTGCCATTTCGAAATCAAGGAATATGGTTACGACTTGGTTGGTGTTCGGTGAGCCGATCGGAGAATCAAAAAAGATGTTTTTGGCATTTCTATAAGATCTTTACTTTGACTATTTTAATCTTTGAGCGGATGGATACGCATTCAATAGCAGCATTCGATGCTTCTTCCTTATTCTATTTGTAAACAACCGACCGAGGGGAAGTAAGCAGGAAGCTGAGCAGCACTAAGACCCAGGGTACAACGCTGAGTCTCAGAAAGCTACAGATTTGAATGAGTTGACTACGTGCAGAATCCCCATCTCCGCTTCTGCTTCGGCTTCTCCTAGAGGTCCCCTCTTCTCTGCTTTTTATAGGTGGTCCTTTCCTCACTGAGGACCATGGGCCAACAACTTCAGATACAAAGCATGATTCTTCCAAGACGTGCGAGGCGCCCCCCAGCATTCCAAGGGGAAAGACTTCAACATAAATAAAAGTACATTTCCGTTCTTCCTGTTCCCACGGCAGACGTATGCTCGGTTGAAGCTGGATTTAGAAAGGGACAAAGGATCAGCAACGGTGCATATATGATATTTTAAGGTATAAGTGGGGTACCTAAGACAGATGGGCCTTGATCTGAACAATGAAATGAATTGCATACAACGAAGTAAGGGAGTGCCAACTTACACAATGATACTACGTCTTTGGCTCCCTTCACCTTTATAAATTAGAATAGTCAATCCTAAAAGTTGCGCTTCTTTCAAGCGAAAAGAGATCTCGGATCAAGGGCTATCGACCCGACAGTGCTTCCTTGGTCCATTTATTAGATCCTCCCCCCCAAAAAAAGATTCTATTGAGCAGCAACTTCGAGGGAGATAGCATTGGGACATGCTATTACCTATGTATGGTGACAAGTGTCATGCCAGACTCTTGGGTTGTCAGTAATCATCTTCTCTATTCTATTCTATTATGGTTTTAAGAACCTTATTAGATGACTCGGCCCGACTGACCATTAGCCTGAGCATAGTAAAGTGTTGAATGAATGATCTCAAAACCATAAAAAAGTATTTATAAATTCCTGCACTTGTTCTCCTGTGAAAACTGAACCCTGGTCAGCAGTGACAGTCTGTGGGATGCCGAATCTATGAATGATATTCTCCTTCAGGACCTTAATGACTATTTCCTGAGTCACATTCTTCAAGGGTATGGCTTCAGCTCACTTGGTGAAATAATCAGTCGCAACAAGTATAAATGTATGTTATGTTGCTTACTTGATGGCGGATAAATTTTTCCAATCAAGTCAACTGCCCATCCTCTGAATGGCCATGGTTTGACTATGGGGTATAAAGCAGCAGCCGAGGCCCTTTGAATGGGTCCATGGATCTGGCAAGCCTTGCATCCTTTAGCGTACTGATTACAATCTTTCTCGATACCAGGCCAGTGGTAGCCATGTCTCCAGATTAACCATCTCATCTTGACTCCGGCCTGGTGAGCTCCGCAAATTCCTTCGTGGACTTCGGCCATTACAAGCATGGATTCATGTTTGCTCAGACATTTGAGGAGCAATCCATCCACACTTTTCTTGTAGAGTTGGCCATCGATCAACACATATCTTAAGGATCTCAGTTTTGTTTTTCTTTCTGTTTTCAAACTAGGATTCTTAAGTAAATTTAGAATAGGAGTTCTCCAAATCTGACTCACTCGAGTCAACCCGCATAACTTCAAGAATTGGAGTTTCCCTATCAAAGATCGAAGCCAATGAGCGTTTCTGAACCGTGATAACTTTCTGAAATATGCCATCTGGAAGCTTAACTCCCGAGGCAACTTGAGCCATCTCGTTGGCTTCTTGGTTCAGACTCCTGGGAGTGTATTCGATGGTAACATCCATAAATCTATTTAGCAATTCGGTAGCCAGAGCATGATACTAAGCTAAGGAATCACTTAGGCATCTATATTCCCCAGGCAATCTTTCTGGTATGGGTAGTGGTTCATTGTAAACTATCTCAGGTTCCGGCTCATCAACCTGAACACCATTCCCAGGCTCCTTGATTGAGTATTTTAAAACCCTAGTTAATGAGTTCACATCACACCACGACGGACAATGTAACCTCCAACAATTACGTTGTTCGATTTCATAATCCAGCAAACACGTATCGCCAATGTGCAGGCGAGCTGCATCTCTAGCTTCCTGCCTAGTCATCCCACTGTGGCTAAACTTTGTTTTTTGTTTCTTTTTTTTCTTTCAATACATTAAAAATTACATTTGCTGCATATTCAAGTCTTATCACAGGTCATCGGCTATCCAACCAAATTTACGGCTACAGTAGCAAATGTTTTGTTTTGAAAGCAAGATGCGAATCACATGCTTATCAAAAATGGAATCATTAGCCTATACTCCTAAACTAGCCTTCTCTGTATCTTCAAAGACATAAGTACACATTACAGGAAAACCCCAAAAACAAAAGCAGAAGAGGAAATACTGGTAGATGGCTAGCAGATTAGCAGCAAAGTAAGCTTGGTAACAGGGTAAGTGGTCAACTCTATCTCATTGGAATCCCCCTAAAAGGAACAAGTGGAGTATTAGTGTGTTCACCGGTTATGGAGCTTACCTTATTATTAGAAGAGAAAAAAGGGGTGCTGGTTAACAGTTTACTTTATATGGGACGGGCCCTTTCGTACACTGATTAGATTATAGGACAACCACTGGCTTTCCCACCTTGGTTGCTCCTGTCCATGCATTTGGATTCCCACCTGGAAGTGGGACTGAAACCGCTCCCCCTTTCCATTTAATCACTTTTTAAGTTTTTTTTATGGATCAAATTCAAGTTTGAGAGATAGTGAGGCTTTGCCTATGCGAAGAAAAGGCCTTCCCCTATACTATAGTAGCGGGGCTAACGCGCTAGATCGAGCGGTCGCCGAAGCTTGCTTGTTAGTATAAAACTATTTTTACACCTCAAACCAACCAATACCAAGACTACTTGGGCATACTTAGCTTGCCCTCACAATACAACAACCATCTTTTTTATAGTATAGAAGGCTGTGACTTGTCTCATACATAAGTTTAAACGAGAGGAAGGAATCTACGAGGCGAACCCTTCCATGTAAGGAACCTCCAACTGACTCACTTCTCCCTTCCTAAATGCGCGGAATCCACTAACTGACTAAGCTAGAGAACAGGAGACCAAAGGTCTGACTGCTTAACTGAGCTTCTTTTAGAACGGGTAAAGGAAGGAGCTTTCCCTCCTAAGAGCTTTCCACCAAGCTTGTCACTTTTATAAACCTCTTCACTAAACTAAATTCATAAGCTAAAGAAGGGGATAAGCACCTAACGGTACACTTACCGCTTCCCTAGCTTCTAACTTTTAGAGAAGAATTTCCACTAGAGAACACTAAAGGGAAGATGATTCAAATAGGGGGGCTACTATAGTAGTTGTCTATTTCGTTCGAGTGCCCTTGCTGTACTGACTTACTGTATACCGGTGTTAGTGGACTGACAGAGTGAGCTGGAAAGGGGCTTTTCCGTGTTTCCGGGGAAAAAGCAAGCGTCTGATCAGATCAATCAAGAGATAGGGGTTCGGCCTCACTTCGATCGCCTAAGCTAGGACGGAGCTGCTGTCGAGTGAGGATTGGCCGAGGGGAGTTCCATCATGTAGCTGGGTACAAATAAGCCAGTAAAAGACAAGTAGAAGCCAGTGAAAGAGGAGTAGGCAGGGTACGACGAAGCCAGTGGGGTACGTAAACGAGTACAGATCACATGGTTTTGTACTGATCCGCTTTCGAGCTGTCGAGTGACGATTGCTCTATCTCTTAAGAAAGGCCGCAAAGGGCTTGCCTTATTATATTATTAGAGAAAGGGGAGTACTCTCTTCTCTGATGTGCGTTCTATTATTGCCTCCTATTCCTGAGGGAGTGATCGGGATTAAGCCGCGTGGCGATACCCGCGAAAAAGAAAGGACTATTTTCTTTTTTTCGCTTTTTGGGGTGGGCCTTTCGTACTCCAATCCGTACGGGGAGAATTATTCAGCGCACTAAAATCTAGTGGATGGAGTTCAATATTCATGAAAAAGCCATTATGAAATGATCCATGTTACGGAACCAAGACAACAATCTACCTATTATAATATAAGAATTACTAATAATAAGAAAGAGTTAAGGGCCTCCAACGCCTATAAATAGAAGCTTCTTTCAGTCTATATTTTCAAAGAGAGACGTAGAAGTCAGAAAGAAAGAGCTTTGAGTAGCCATGGATATCGCTAGCAGACTTGCGATAATTGAGCAACAAATACGTCGGGTGGAAAACCAGAAGCTCCAACGGGAGCAAACACTGGGTGCGTTTTGGGAACATCTGCCTGCTATCGATCCAATTATCATACGAGATCGTATGCTTTTTCTCCAGAACGAAATACGCGCTCTCGAAAACAAGAAGAGGGCGCTGCTCCAAGAACGGGAGGGGCTCCTTGTGGAGGTTGCCATCCTCCGTGAGGGGGGACCGTAAGAAATTAACAAGTGCTTAGCTCAGTTTCCAGCACTGTTCATTATTATGTTTAATTAAGTTCTATGTCTTTTGTTAACTTAATCTTAATATGTTGTTAGTTAACTTTGTAATGTTGTGTGGCTGAAAGTTGTCCATGTGTAAGCTTCCTATTGGATGTACTCTTATGTATAAAAACGGTAGTGCTGGAATGAAGAAGAATAAAAATCCGCTCTGTTCTAGTCGTGCAGAAAAATTTCTGATTTTAATTCTTTGTGAAATCCGGTTTTTTTCTTGTTAATTTTTCACATATACAAGCCAGCCAACGGGGTGGAAGTTGTGTGTTTGTTGTCCTTTCTAGTCTAGTGCAATCAATAATCATAAAAGCTTTTAGATCAACTAATAGCGAAAGAAGGAAACGATTTACCCTCTCCCTAGTAACTTACGTCAACAAACTCATGCAAAAAATGAGGAAAAACATCTGATTAGCCCTTTATAATACTACCCCTGTTTCCGTAACGGATTACCCTAACGCTAGACTGACAATAAAAAAAAAACTCCCTTACCATCCGCATAAGGACTCCCAAGGCCCTTCCTCTTGTTAGGGTCGATTGTTTGGCTTGAGCTTGAGTGGGTCGAAGATTGGAGGCTCGGTAAAGGCCCTTTACCTTAATTATTAGTTACAGGGGAGGCGCGTTTAGCCCTATATAAAGGGCTTTAGCCTTTTCTTCGTTCCCCCCATCAGGTAAAATAGAACCTCTAAGGTAACACGACAGGGTTAAGTAAAATTCGAGAGTCTATGTGCATTTAATACCCTTTTTGAATTTTCTTATCTTATATAGTTCATAGATTTCATGTGTAGAAGATCATGTGGCATTAATGGAACCGACAATATGCAAATTTGAAGTGATGTACCTCTGCAATCGAAATGCGTCCAAGACATATATACCAATATGGAGGTCGACCTAATTCAATGATGCACGTGAACAAAAGGTTTGTAAAAAGTTATTTAAATTTTTAATTTGCCACAATGTTTCCATTTATCGGTCAATCGCATCATTATCTGGTTTGAATTTCTCCTGACCCGACTACAAAAATTTGAATCAATGCAACCCTCAAAGAATTCATATATCTATATAGATATAAATAGAGAGTCTATTTTCTATTTTACTATCCGTCAAATAAAAAATGGGGCGTACCCACTAGGAGGCCTATCACCAACTATCTTCATAACGGACTATGGATAGTTTTACTATGCCATAGTAGGGTGGAATCTGGGGCGAATGAACCACTATTTTAGAACTATACTACACTGAACTAGCCCTAAGATGCGATGGTTCTGCATATGGGCATGCGAAATGCTTTCTTTATTCCCATGAAGCCAGGATTTCTTAGGACCCGCATAGGGGGCATATATCTTGACTATATGCCACCGCCTATCTATCTATAGTTTTGATTGAAAGTTTGATTTGGTCTACCTTGCGGGATACCTTTCTATATACCGAATTGGGGTAATTTATGTAACCATCCTAAAGATCAGTTGGGCAGGTGCCTTGAGCCCTAATTTTATAGACAGATAGTCAACTGCCATTACTCCGGTTCTATATGGGAGCGCTTGAAATGGTTTAACCGAATGCTCGCGTCGGTGTTGCTGAGCCCTTTCACTCCTTGAATCACTGGGAACAAACTTTCTACGATCCTATAGTGGCTTATCGTAGCTAACAAATGATCTTCACCAAATTTGGTCAGCATGTAGCCCGATCCGAACGCAATTACATGTCTCAATACTGACTACCTACCCCGACCGGGGCCGGAAAGGGCTAAATATAGCCCAAAGAATTATGGCCCTACACCGAGAAGTTGTAAGGGACTCTCTCAGTCAAGTTGATTTGGGGTTGTGTTCAATAACTGCCGTCCCATCCCTCATTACTGATGCGTATTTTGCGCCTGTCTCTTTTCTATTCACCTTTTTTTCTTGTTTTCTTGAGCTCCGCATGCAAGTCTTTGGTCGCTGGGCTAGGGCATCCAGTTAACAGCGAGGTTTCTACCTTGATTATCGCACTTCCCAGGTTGAGCTGCAGGGCCAGGCTCCAATAAAGGGCTTACACCTCAGCCTATTGGCGGCCCGCCCAATGTTAGCATTCATTTAACGCCATTGCTGTTACCATTCCACTCCTGTTTAGGTTGAATACCGTACCAATCCATTCAGGTTACGGAAAAAGAAGACTTCCACCTATTACCAAGAAAGAGAATCATGCCTTTTTGATGACAAGAAATCCTTAAATGAAAGCTAAATCGTGGATCCAAAAATCCGTTATCTCCTCGTGCATTAACCGCTTCTGGGCGAAAATCCAATCTTTTAAGTGATAAAGTCGTTAAAAATACAATTATGCCGCCGAATACAATCACTTTGAAGAAGTCGCAAGTGCGGGTTCAGGAAGTACGAAACACTCAATGGAGAATAGGGTCGCTATGCCGAAGAAAAGAGAGAGGTTGCACCAAGAAATGGAGAAGATAAGGTCATACCAAGGTAAATTCTTTCTATAAGCCCTTAGCGCAAGCACTAAGCAAGTAAACTACCTTTAAATCAATGATTTTATCACGCTTTGAAAGGAATGTATCCAGCCTAAACGCAAAGACGGGCCTATAGGCAGAAGCTGTTAACCTAGTAGAAAGCGTGAGGAGGAAGACTTCGATTCGGCCCACTGAACTTGACTTCTTTTCTTTCTTTTCTGGTTTATTTGGATGGCAAGAAAGAATCTTGTCTTCAATAGAACACCAAACTATCGGCCATTTTTGCCTCAGCTTGCAAACTCCTTTGATTGGGCAAGTCAAGTTGTTTGTTCAAGCTTCGGCTAAGGAATAAAAACCTCAATATAACCTACACTGGTATAGGCACGTTTTTGTGGCCTTCCCGCCTGGTGGAATCATACCACTACCGTTTCCTATCTGGTTAGGTTTTCCAGATGGGTTAGTAGTTAATTGCTATCACCTTGGTATGGTGCGGTATTTTCTTTTGGAGTCGTGTCGTCCAGATGACAAGTATTTGTTGTCTGTGCGGGATGATTTGGAGCGTAAGCTCACTGAAGAAGGGGACTTCTACGTGGAGAGAGTCATGCTCAGATATTGGGTGGAATCTCTCGTACGATATGTCCGGTGGTATGAGGAAGCCTGTTGTGATTTCACTTTACCTTTGGAACAACTATTAGATCCACCTGCGGTTTGTCTACGTCCTGATCGGAAAGACCTTTTAAGTAAGTTTCACAAATATGGTCTGATGCTCAGATGTTATGACTTAATCCGTCAGCGTCGCTGTCCGCTACCTTTAATGGGCAGCGCTGTACGATTGAATGTTGAAGTTGTGCAATCTCGTCTTTGGTTAAGGGCCAACTTTTGGTTGGAGTTGGTTTAACGGACCGAAGAGTGCCACTACGATAAGTTTTATTATGTAAATACCGAAAAAACTTGTCGTGGGAGCAGCCAAAAAAGAAGAGACATGAATTCATTGAACAACAAAGAAAGAAATATTGATTGTAAGTAATTAGAATTAGGTCGTACCTTATTCTATTCTCCCTATCTTTAGTCAGGAATAGGGATTGATAAAAGGAAAGCCCTTTTTTCTTCGAGATAAGGTTAGTGTTCCGTGTGTATACGATGGCTTTTCCGTAAAAGAGAACTGCAAGACTCGGTTTAATAGTGGAAGGGCCTTAACCTTAACAACTGCAAGAATGAGAGGGCCGCTCAGGAAGGGATCGCGGCTGCTCGCTGAAACCCAGCAAGAAAAGGAAAAAGAAAGACAAAACAATATAGGCACTACTTCTAAGATAGAATAACAATAACAAGAATTGCTTAAGTAACTCAGCGCTTCAAATCCGATAACGCCCTTCTTCCACTCCAAGCTTTCTTCGAGTCTCGGCTCTCCCTCTTGACTTTACTTTCTTTCTCACTGGAGGAGAGAGGGATTCTGAAAGACTGAACCTAGCTTGATTACTTGACCTAGCTTGCAACACTAGAACAGGTCCTTCAACGGCGAAACCGGATATCCTAGAAAATTTAATATATAATATGAAAAAAGAACTCAATCAGGAACAGCCAGGTTGAAATATCATACGTGATGACTGAACACTGACGGTGTGAGTCATCCTAGACGCTTAGCTCCTCGTCTCTAGCTCCGACTGCAGCTCTGATTGCAGCTTTCGGGACTTTTGTATATATATATTTTCTTCCCAGAAAATATATATAGAATATCCCATTCAGTTATGGCGAAACACGCCTCGAATTTCAAAACGCCGAAGAAGTTTCGCGTAAAACAAGACTTCAGTTCCGCATTATTCACCCCAAAAACTGTGACCAAAGCAGACAGAGAAGAATTAAAAAAAAATAAAAATGAGACGGCAACTCGCGATCTATCAATATGGATCAGAATTGCATCCCGAGCAACCCACATATTTTGATCCTGACGATTGGATTCAAATTTCCTTCTCTGAATCTTCTCCCTCAGAGAGGAGTTGTTCACAGAGCTGCCCACATGGTTCCGAGGGTTCTTCTTCGGATGCTTCTTCTCGAGACTTTCAGAGTGAAACCTTTAATAATATTTCGAGTTTCTTTCAAGATAAGATGAAGGAAATAGGGGCGGGCTTGCCATCAAACTGGTCTCCCGAAGAGTTTACTCGGATGGTGATTGGGGAAGAGGAGGAATAACTTGACTTTCTTGTGAATCTTTATCAGCAAAAGTGGGTTGGTTATTCTATTTGCATTCTCTGATAGAAAGCATCCCCGAGCACTTACTATTCACAACGACGCATTCTCAGATAACATGTTATCTCCCCACGAATTCGTCTATTTCATAACCTCTCCCGACACTTTGTATTCTCTGGCATACTCGATTCATCCGTCTGAACTTGAGGCCTAAATCTTCTTCATCACTCTCACTCTCCGATGCGCTCTCACTAGACTTTTTTTTTTATGTCTACGCCGCCTCGATTCACTCAGATTTAATGGTTTGGTAACCTGCAACATCTTTGGTTCGGCTAGCTTTCATTTTTTTGATCGAAGTCGGTTGTCTTATTAATCGATTGGAACTCGTAGCTCCAACTATGTATTCCCACTGCCCTGACATGGACAACTTCGCTTTTACCTAGGTTTATTCACGAAGCATAGGGCATACTTTCTATATAATTTATGCTTTCGTCCAGCCGGAATCTTAACTGGACGTCTATTGAAAAGGACGGTAAATTGAGAAAAAAAGCATTTCATTAAAAAAAAGAGTGGATTCTTGAGGTTACATTCCGCTATAGTAGCTTGACCAACGTGAAAGTGGAACAAGTGCATGCCCCATACACGAAATTGAATATTAGAGTATAAATCTCATATCGGTATGAGGCTTCCAGTCGAATATCTGACTCCGCCTATCACTTTATTCTGCTTCCATCATCTCTTTCAAGAAGCCAACTCAATCAAGAAGCCAACTCAATAGCTTCTTTTAGAACCGCTATGCCCTCTGCTGCAACTGAGCTAGTTATTGGGAACAGATGGGGACTACAAGCGAAGCTTCGCTTGCTTATACCACGTAATTCAACCTCAACAGGAAGGCAAATGGTAAGATCCGGGTAAGAGGTTTCGCAGATCTGCTTATTACTGTACCAAACAACAAGACGAAAGCGTCAAAGGCGAAGCCATGGCGTCACACAATTATCATACAAAATTCTCATTAAGCCACTGTGAGAGAAGGTTGCTGATCGACGATAATAGGTAGCTTGCAACTATAACATAAAGTGGACGAGCTGACTCAGTGGAGCCTAAAAATAGCACAAGGTAGTACTAGAAATGATATACAGATGAGATCAAAGGATGGATACACGCACGGAGGGAACCAGAACCGGGATAAGCCGCCCTTATTGGGCGCGGTAGAAGCTTACTCTGTAGTTGGTCTGAAGGAGGTGTTCCACTTCTCACCATCGATTATGATTCGTATTGCCGAAAGTGGGTAAATATGAGCCTAGGTTATGAAATAAAAGCTATTAAGTAAAGGTTACGCAGCGGTTATGTTCAAGCGGGAGTTCCGTGGATGTGGAGGAGGGGGCCGAGCTGAACATGGAAAAACAAGGCCAATCGGTCATGGTATCTTCTGTAGCCCCAATTCAATCAGTATGTCTGTCCATTCTATGGAGTAAAGAAGCAAAACAAGAAAGTGTCGTTTCGCACGTAGGTAAACTAGAATTGTGTCGGACCGGACACCCTTTTCTGACCTAAAATGCCCATGATAAATTTTACGCGTAGGTAGAATAGAATTGTTGCAGAATGCGACACGGCCGTAGGGAAGGCATTGATAGAAATTGGCCCTAGGCACCGACGAAGGAGGTGGTGAGTAAGGCGACGCACCGACGGCTACAAAGGAGAGTTGCGAACGAAGTGAGTAATGTAGGTTACGAAGGCGCCGACGAAGGAGGAGTGAAGGTGGATGACATGTTTGCACTCGCAACGATGTCCTGGGCATATTTTCCTTGATTCACAAAGGTGCTACCTTCTTTCTTATAATATAAGAAATCCGCAACCCTAAGTGGGGGCACCCCTGTCTTTCATCTCAAAGACTTCACCCAAGTCACTGATAACAGATTGTGGAATCTTCTCATCAGAACCAGTAATTATAATGTCATCAACATACAGTAATAGAACCCCTATAGCTTCATGTGAGTGTTTAAGCTAAGATGGTAAACCTTGAATCCTAAAGTTCAAGCCTGTGAACTTCTCCACGCCCTTGGGTCCTGTTTAAGTCCATATAGATAAGGACTTTTGAAGCTTACAAACAAAATTAGGATGTTCACTATCCTCAAAAACCTGAGGCTGCCTCATGTAGACTTCTTCTTTTCATTCTCCACGGTTTTTAACATCTAACTGTCTAAGCTTCCAACCATTTGTAGCAGCTAAAGCCAAGATAAGCCTCGCAGTTGTGTGCCTAACAACTGGTCTCTTCATAGTCCAGACCTAACTCTTGACTGTATCCTTGTGCAACTTTCTCGACCTTAGAGTACCTCATCTCTGTGTCCAATAAGGTCTTACTGGTGAAGTAGACCGGCTTCTCCTGTCCCCCATCCCAGCGGAATAGGACAGAGCTAATTGAGGACTCTGTTGCTGCTAGGTACAGACCTAGGACCTCGTGGGGGACCGGCGTGGATATGATAGGAGGCTTACCGGGATCTTTTTTGAGGGGTTGAAAGGCTTCTTCGCAGTCAGACGTCCACTCAAATGTGGTATTCTTCTTCAGGAGCTGAAAAAGAGGTCGACACTTGTCTGATGATCTGGATATGAACCTGTTGAGGGCTGCGACTCGTCCATTATGCTTGCCCGAGGATCCTCTTCGGTTGGCATGCTATCTCAAGAGAACGAGGAGAGTAGGACTGAAAAAGGAGTTTGTTACTCGGAAATTGGGGAAAAATCTCCTTGAGAGAGGGTATCAGATGTTTTGCCATGATGGTGATGACGAAAGTCTGTTAGTTTGGGCCTAGGCCTTTCAGAAATCAGTATACCTTGTGCGTCTCGGGCACAGGACATCCTATCGCACACAAGACTAACATATTATCTTAAAGTGTCTAGCACGCGCACCTGACTACACGGAATTTCATTTTGAACTCCTTATCTCGAAGCCGTGGGCGTTCCACCTGTTTGCATTCGTTGATGCCTGCGTCTTCGACCTTTCTTTGCAAAAAGGGAAGGGAGCCTTTCTGTAACGGCGACAGAGGGTGTTGCCGGAAGTTGTTTTGAAAAACAACATAAATACAACTTCTTCTACGATATTTCGGGCGAGCATAAGCCGCAGTGACCGACTGACCCAATGGCTTATGCTCGCCCACATTTTCTTAAATTTTTTACTGTAACTATCTTCTCCTTATCCTTAATTTATAAATAAGGATCTGAGCCATGAGCGGTCTATTGATCAAGAGTCCCGCTTAGTCCGTCACCTCGTCTTCACTGAACACCTACCCACTCGCCTCCGAGACTTTCTTACCTCTCCGAGAATGGAGGTACTCGATCGTTTTGGGAACGTGAGGGGGGAGGACACTTTAGGAGAAGTGACCCGATGCACGTGGGGGAACGGCTCTATCTACCTGAAGCTAAGCATAGAGCTTGCTGGCAGCACTTTGACTTCGACAAAAATTAAGTTTAGTACAGGCTAGGTAGAGGAGTTGTTGACCCCGACACTCTTACTCTTCAGTTATGTGTTCTCTGTTGGTTGGCTTGCCGCTCTAGCTGAGTGCCTTTGATTATCATTGGCCGATAGGGATAGTCCCTTCCCTTTCTTCACGTCACCGCACTGAATTCTATGCACTTCACTTACGTTCTTTACTCTAGTCCTGTCATTCTTCTGAGAGCAAGGGTCCAACATATCCGGAAAATAAGGAGGATTCCTCGCCCGCGCTTCGCGCGATACCATAAACATTTTTATATTTGTTTTTCTTCTCTTAACATCAGTTTAACTCATCTTTCATCCACTCCCCGATCGGCAGCGTGCGGGGCGGGTCGGCGTCCGGGAGCTCCGCCCAACCAACCCAACCCTATTACAGGACCACTAAACTCCTGTTCTAGCTCTTTTTTTAGGCCCTTCAGGCGACAATGGAACATGGCTAACCCATGCATCCACGTTCAGGAATAGCAGTTCATTCGATCAATGACGAGCAGAGGAAGCATTATGTCTTCCAAACCTTTTCTGATCCCGGATCACTGTGATGAACGAACATCGGTGCGGGCTCAAGTAGTTTAGTAAACGGGTGTCAGTATGAAAGATGGATCAAATCCTCGCGGTGAGGAGGCAGCTTAGTCTCCGTAGTTAATCTCTCTCTTTGGGCGCAGAACTGTAAATCTGTCTTTCTCTGCCTAGACCCAAACCAGCCGGCAACTGGAGAGAGGCAGAATGAATCAACACCCCCCGGATCTACTAACCAATGCAACCGGGAAACCTTCTATCAAAAGTTCTGAACTAGCATCCGAAGCTAGGCGGTACTCTGCCTTGTATTGCCGTTGCTTGGATTAGGGAAGAAGGAAGGGCTTACACCAGAACTCGTTGATCTGATCTTCTATGCCGGGGAAGGAGGAGTCGATAGAGAGAGCTTCGGATCGAATCTTTGGAATCTCATCTCTAGAGGCAGTATCTTTCTCTAGTTCCGCGAAATCCATGCGAATCCATATGCAAACAAAGGTAGCTGGAACATTTCTTTTTTTGGGGGGCCGAATGGCCCAAAACAAAAAAGAAACTATCTAATTACCTCTCTGGGTCGAGCATACCCAAGAGAGTCTTCAAACAGAAAAGGAATACAACCAGGAGGAGGACTTTGCGATTCAAAATAACCCAGGTCATAAGTCAATCCAATGCTTGCCAAGTAGTCTGCAGAGAAGTTCTTCTCCCTATAGATATGGGAGAGCTTGCAATGCCAGTCCATCTTCAAGTAAGCTTGGCAGCCACGGATCAGGGTGTGGAGAGGATGGAGAGAATTATCCTGCTGATTAACAAGAGTCACAACAGTAGCAGAATCCACCTCCACCTCAACAGATCTAAAACCTCTCATCCAAGCCAAGCGTAATCCAAAAAAAAGGCCCAAAAGTTCTGCAGCTATAATTTTGCCCTTCCCAAGGTTGGCAGTGAACCCAGAAATCCAGTTCCCATTATTATCTCTCAAGAGACCACCAGCACCAATAGATCCGCTGGGACCCTTCATGCAACCATCAATATTCACCTTAATCCAGTTTGGTGGGGGGGGGGATCCCAAGCTAGATAAGCTTCAACTCGAGCTGGTTTAGAATGCAAGGATGTAGTGGCCAGTCGCCATTCCCTGGCATAGTTCCAAATGCAGATCTGGGGAGGTTGATCCGGGTCAAAAATTTCAAGATTTCTCCACCTCCACAGGAACCAGAAACATAAACCAAAAACTTGACCCCAACACAAATGAAACCTGGTTTTTTGGTTGGAAGATAGATTGACCTTGAGCCATTAAGGGCAAATTAAAGGAGTTGACCAAGGAGGGATGCCAAGACCATCCAAAAGAGATTTGGCCCTAGTACAGCCCCTCATGCAGTGAATACTGTCTTCCCAGGTGCATCCACAGTGACTGCAAGTAGGGTCATTGGTCATCGATCTTCTAAACCTCTGAGCATTTGTAAGCAGCTTATTCTGCCCCAACAACCAGAAGAAAGCTTTCACCCTGGGTGGGAGTTGTATTTTCCATAGGAAGCTTCCCTCCCAGTCAGTTTGTACATCAAGGGAGGCTGCAAGGTTGTAAGCAGTTTTAACAGAGAAGGTTCCATTAGTCGAACCCTGCCAGATGTATCTATCATCATCAGAATCAATAAGTCCAGCAGGGATCCCAATAATCTCTTCCACAATATCATTAGGTAGCACCTCTCTCAGCTTGTTAACATTCCATTGGCCATCGGATAGAAAAGAAAATAAGCAACTTTTTCCTCCTCATTTATCTGAGTATTGGGGATCAAGGCAACATCTTTCAAATTTATTTCAGAGAAAGTCTTAGCCCATAAGCCCTCATCCCTTTGAATCATTCTCCAACTGGCTTTGGCAAGAAGGGCCGAGTTCATAGCATTCATTTGTTTCAGGCCTAGGCCCCATTGACTTTGGGACAACAAACTTGGCTCCATTTAACTAGGTGCACCTTGGCTTTATCCGCAGAACCTCCCCATAAGAATCTTTTATTCAGTTGATCCACCTTCTTGCACACACTTGCTGGCAATTTGACTGTCTGCATGGCATAGATGGGAATAGCAGATATAACAGACTGTATCAGGGTTGCACGACCAGCTAAAGATAAGGATTTGGCCTTCCAAGAGGCAAGTTTACTTTGCACCTTTTCAACAATTTCCCTGTAAGTACTCTTGGTAATTCTGGAGTGAATTAAGGGGACACCAAGGTACTTGCCAAGGTCCTTAGCGAGAGGGGACCCACAGATCAAGCTTATATTAGTAGCAATGTCAGAATGGGTGTTGGGAGAACACAAAAAAAGGGATTTCTCAAAACAAATTTTCTGCCCAGAGGCTTCACAGAAGGTCTCAAGGCAGTTCAGCACAATTTCTGTTTCCTAGAGGCTTCTGCAAAAAGAATTATGTCATCAGCAAAAAAGAGGTGAGAAATAGCAGGGCCCCTCCTAGATACCTTAACAGGTTTCCACTTTCCACAATTCACAGCAGCTTGAATCAACTGAGAGAGTTTTTCAACACATAGCAGGAACAAATAAGGGGACAGGGGGTCACCCTGTCTGACACCCCTAGCAGGCTTAAATTTCTCAGTAAATTCCTTATTTAGAATGATTTGGAAGTCAACAGAGGTCTTCAATTAAGCGCAAAAGTTTCCCAGAGATTCGAATATCCTTCAAACAAGTGATAATGAAGCTCCATTTTAATCTGTCATAGGCTTTGGCAAGATCTATCTTCCAAGCCATGAATCCTCTTCGACCTTTGGTTCTTCTGAAAGTGCGGAGAACCTCCTGGGCAATGACAATATTGTAAGTGATTTGCCTTCCAGGAATAAAGCTTGCTTGGCAGGGGCTAACTAGTTTACCCATCGGAGGCCTCAGTCTGTTGACAATGATTTTGGTGATACATTTGTAGATGGTGTTACACAGGGAAATTGGTCTGAATTGGGCCATAGAGAGGGGGTTCTGCACTTTAGGCACCAAGGTAATCAGTGTGCTGCCAAGACCATCAGGAATGTGCCCATGATCAAAACATTTTGCCACTAGTTTGAAAACATCTTCACCACAGAGATTCCTAGCTGGAACATTTATTAACCTCACCCTTCTTCCCCTTAGAGCTTATGGCTCGGACCCCCCTGTACCACCAAGGCAGACAGATACGTCTCCTGGCCCTTGCGCAAGCCTTTCTTCAGCAGCATGGCGGAAACCATTATACTAGCTCCTACTTTGCCTTCACAACCGGCACATACAAGGCGCCTTGTCATCCATAATGCAAAAGGAATTCAGGCGGGATGGGGGCACTGCCCTCGCCCTGCGAAGGAACTCCAGTCCCAAGACCACAAATCATCGAGTTGCACCGTTGGCTCGGCCTGACCAGCCAGCCATCCGGATCGACAGGCACGCCCCTCGCAAGTCCCACCAGTAAGTGGAGTATTCTATAATCCTTCTGTCCCGTGCCCGCAGTAGACTTGAGTTATATAACCCTCCGTTCGGTCTGGCTAGTATAGTATCCTTCGCCTATTTGTATTTCTACAATCATGCTTACCAATATGCAACTGACTGAACAGGACAGGCAGGACGGCTTTGCGGAATGCTACCCCCGCTCGAAAGAGTTCGCCCATCATCCTTTCCCTTGCGGGGACATGTTACCATGTATCCAAACGGAGAAGCAGAAGAATAGGATTGAGATTGCCAAAGACCTTTTTTGGTAAGTCAAAAACAGTAGCAGTTGGGGACGCCTAGTCCATCATACTATAGTGGTCTTATATATAGTTAGTGTCGGCAGGAATGGAACAGAAATCTCGTATATGAACTAATTTTAGTATATATAGTAGTGAAAAAGTGCTTTCTTTGTTTGAAGGCTTCAAGTGAGGATCAAACCATCGCATCACCAAAAGGTGCTCGGGTGTACCTTAGAGCAACGAAAACGAAGACTTTCGAGAACAAATATTGGACCGGGAATAAAAAGGGGTAAAGTAAAGTCTAAGCGCATATGGCACGAAAAGGAAATCCGATTTCGGTAAGACTTGATCTTAATCGTAGTTCAGATTCAAGTTGGTTTAGTGATTATTATTATGGTAAATTAGTGTATCAAGATGTCAATCTGAGGTCTTATTTCGGTTCCATACGTCCACCTACGAGACTTACTTTTGGCTTTCGTCTCGGTACGTGTATTATTCTACATTTTCCCAAAAGAACATTCATTCATTTCTTTCTTCCCCGTCGACCACGACGACTGAAACGACGCGAAAAATCCAGACCCGGAAAGGAGAAGGGCCGGTGGTGGGCATTTGGGAAAGTCGGGCCGATCGGGTGTCTTCATTCAAGCGGCGATACAGAAGAAGAACGAAACGAAGTGAGAGGCCGGGGGTCAGGGAAAAGAGTCGAGTCGATCAGGCTCGACGACCGGGAGAAGCAAAACGAAATTAGGATTTGGCCGAAAAAGAAGCAACGCTATGGATACCATGACCGATCACCATCGATAAAGAAGAATCTTTCTAAATCACTTCGGGTCAGCAGGGCCTTCAAGCATCCGAAATACGCCGGGGTTGTAAATGGCATAGCGTTCCTGATAGAAAATGACGACCCCTTCAGAAAAACTAAGTTATTCAAGTTCTTTTTGCCAAAGAAGTCCCGCTCCGACGGCTCGACGAGTCATCTACTTAAAAGGACCCTCCCTGCAGTGCGCCCCTCCTTCAATTATTCGGTCATGCAATACTTATTGAATACAAAGAACCAAATGCATTTCGACCCCGTCGTAGTTCTCAATCATTTCGTGGCACCGGGCGTGGCTGAACCATCTACGATGGGAGGAGCGAATGCACAGGGAAGAAGCTTAGATAAGAGAATACGTTCTCGCATCGCTTTGTTTGTAGAAAGCTCGACCAGCGATAAAAAGTGTTTGGCCGAAGCCAAAAAGAGGTTGACCCGCTTCATTCGCCAAGCGAATGATCTTCGCTTCGCGGGAACAACAAAAACCACCATCCCGCTCTTTCCTTTTTTCGGTGCTACCTTTTTCTTTCCAAGGGATGGGGTTGGGATGTATAATAACCTTTTTTTTGAGGATGCCCGGGAACAACTCCTAGGTCAATTAAGGATCAAATGTTGGAACCTCATGGGTAAGGATAAGGTAATGGAATTGATAGAGAAATTCATAGACCTAGATAGGATAGGAGAATTGATAAGGGGAATAGAGATGATGATAGAGATCATACTGAGAAACAGACAAATTCCGTGCGGGTACAACTCTTATTTGAACGAAGTGAAAAAAATGCGATCTTTGTTGTCTAATAGAACAAACACTAATACCTTAATTGAGTCGGTCAAGATCAAATCTGTTTATCAAAGTGCTTCTCCGATTGCTCAAGACATCTCTTTTCAACTGAGAAACAAAACAAGATCATTTCGTTCCATTTTTAGTAAAATAGTGAAGGATATTCCATTAGTAATGAAAAAAGGGGTTGAGGGGATCCGTATATGTTGTTCAGGTCGATCAAAAGGCGCAGAAATAGCTAGAACTGAATGCGGAAAGTATGGAAAAACATCTCGTAATGTATTTAACCAGAAAATAGATTATGCTCCTGCGAAAGTATCTACTCGTTACGGAATCTTAGGTGTCAAAGTGTGGATTTCATATAGTAAGAAAAAGTCCATATGATTATGATTTTTATAAAAACTTGTATTTCACTTTAAGTCCGGTTGAATATGAATATGGGGCAACGCCCATGGTCCACACAGTAATAAATGTTTCAACTATGTATTTGTATTTAAGCTTAACCCTCGTTATTGGCGTTGGCGCTTTTTCTTTACATAAAAAAAGGGAAATAGAGCTTTTGCCTGCCAGGCCACCTCTCTCTTTTTTTACTTTTACTTTGAATATGATTTTTATTTTGTTGTGCTTAAACGGCACCGTAGCCGCCTGCGACGGTAGAATTTCTTCTCCGGCTCCGGCGGTAGGTTTACATCCGGAGGTTCCCGCCGACACCGGTGTTCCCCAAGGGGCACCAGTGCAGATTGATGAAATCCCGCCGGAAGTTCCGCAGCTATACCGGCCTTTAATGGGCGATGCTTTTCGGACGAGAGAACTTCATCTACGGTTAGGGTTGTATTTCATGGGTCGAAACACTTGGCGGGATAACTGCGTATTGTTGGGGATCCTGGAAAAGCAGGTGCTGGTAGAAAAAAAGATAGAAGCAGCATTGGTGCACGATGGATATAACCCGATTAGTGTTGTAATAAAGAGACACGAAATCCGGACAATCCTCTTTAACCACCCGACTAGGGCGAGCGTGCTTTCTGAACGTACCTTAGATAGTTTTTTGGACCAAATCGCAAGAAATGGCACTCGGCAGAGCATTCCGGGTGGTGAGAGCAATTCATAATTTTGATCTCTGGCTGTGACTCCTTCTTTCTCCCATGCTTTCCGTTGGTCAACAACCAACCACAGCTCTCTATAGTTCTTCACTACTCGTACAGGAAGGTAAGAACTACTTTTTTTCTGGAGGGAATCATTTTTTTTCAATCAAGAATGCCTCAACTGGATAAATTCACTTATTTCACACAATTCTTCTGGTCATGCCTTTTCCTCTTTACTTTCTATATTCCCATATGCAATGATGGAGATGGAGTACTTGGGATCAGCAGAATTCTAAAACTACGGAACCAACTGGTTTCACACCGGGGGAACAACATCCGGAGCAACGACCCCAACAGTTTGGAAGATATCTTGAGAAAAGGTTTTAGCACCGGTGTATCCTATATGTACTCTAGTTTATTCGAAGTATCCCAATGGTGTAACGCCGTCGACTTATTGGGAAAAAGGAGGAAAATCACTTTGA